CATTTCAATCAAGTCAAGAAAAAAAACCAAACCTATGGGATGGAGATAAACAGATCCGTTTATCTACGATCAAATTATATTTGTTCAATACACTGTTGTCAATATCACTATGAATGTTGAAGATGAATCGTGAGAAAAGAATATAAAAAATACAATGGCAATGGCGAAAACAAAAAGAGTTAATTGATTAGTTTAATGAAAATCCAAATAATGAGAATCCAAATTAAAATGAAATTCAATATATTATATATAAATATATAAAATTGAATAGATAAATAATTAGATAAATAGAAAGAATTTAGAAATACTTGAAATAAATCTAAAAGCAAAAGGACTTGTACTGGATGTGCACTACATATACAAATAGATCAAAAAAAGGTGTAGGTGAAAAAAAAAATTAACGAAAAAAAAATAGGAAGAAAGCTTGGGCTTATTCAATCAAGCAATATAAATAAAATACACAAGCTTAATGCCTTGTTTTGTTATTTGTTAATAGATTTCCAATGAAAAATACCCCAGTTGCAAGTACTGTAAATTTTTTATATTTCTAGATCCAATTATCAATTCGTACTTGATCTTTTTTATATACATCTTATATCAATAAAATTCTAGCAATAAAATCGATTTTTGTACTTATACGTATAGAACATGATATTCTATAGTAGCAACATTAAATAGGAATAATAATAATAAATAGGTATGAATAGAGAACCAAAAAAGAGGGGAAGAGTAAAGAAAAAAACTATATAGGAGTCTTCTACACCCCCTTTTTTGGTTCTATTACTTAATAGAATTTCGTTTGATTAAGACTAAGCTGCGTAAAAACCCCCGCCTTCTTTGAAATATCATGAACAGTTCCTGTAGGTTGAGCACCCTTGTCAAGGAAATATAGAATAGCAGAAACGTTTAAATGGGTTTGATTATTTATCGGATCATAAAAACCCACTTTCCGAAGATCTCTTCCTTCTCTTCGGGATCGAACATCAATTGCAACGATTCGATAAACGGCTCATTGGGATAGATATAAATGAACAATACCCCCCCTAGAAACGTATAAGAGGTTTTCTCCTCGTACGTCTCGAGAAAAAATGATTCGAAATTATTATGTATCGAATTAGAATGTCAAATATCAAATAGATATATAAAATCATCAAATCAATTTCCAGAGATTTAAGTCCTTCTTTTTTTCTTCTTTTTCGAAAAAGAAGAAAAAAAGAGCATTCATATTCTCATAACTCAAGTTGGATAACTTTCAAATAGCCTACAGCCTTAGGCATTTATTTCATTTTTTGAGCCGTCTCTAACCCCTTTCTTGTTTGTCTCCTTTCGAATCTATTTTTGGAGTCTCGATTCTGATCTAATTCTTGAGACAATTGAAAAGTTATTTCCTTGTTCCAGGATCCTTTATCTTTGCCTTGAATCCCTGGGTTTAGACATTACTTCGGTGATCTTTAATCTTTTAAAAAATGGAAGCAACAAACCCCTTTTTGTGATTTCTTTCTATGAAAGAATCATATGAACAATTGATTCCTGCATGATACACTTTTGATCGAAATAGTTTTACCAATTCAAAAAGATTTTCTTTTTGCATTAAAAAATTGTTCGAATCGGATCCTTTCGATTTCTATATCAAAAATATACTTACGAAGTTTGTTCCAACGTATTGATTGGTATTAACCCTAGACCCTTGCCCCTGAGAAATGAATAAATACTTTCTACTCGAGCTCCATCATGTACTATTTATATTACAACCCAACAAAAAAGCGAGGGTTGTAGTAGAACCGAACAAAGGATGTCGAGCCAGGAGCCGATTCATTCCTAGATAATATAAAATAGAAAATGGTGGATGGAAAAAAAAAATCCACAGCTGATCATGTCCTTCAAGTCGCACGTTGCTTTCTACCACATCGTTTCAAACGAAGTTTTACCATAACATTTCTCTAGTTTCGAACCAGTATGTAATTGATTCAATTATGGAATCATGAATAGTCATTGCGTCGGTCAATACACAGTACTTTTGATTTATATATAAAAGGAATAAGTAATTTAAGCCTCAATTAGGAAGAACAAAGGCTCAATTCAACTTAACCCTCTATTTTTTATTGTTTTACTGTATGACTGCAATAGTTTTTTTATTTCTAAATAACAAGAATCAAAAAAATTGGAATCTGCGTTGCATCTTCAAATGATTCGATAGAATAGATTCAACAATCTTACACGTCTTCGAGTCCCAAGGACCCGTAAAAAAACATTCAAATTATTTAAAAAAATTTCCTACCCCGACATCACAATTTCAATAAAGTTTTACTAAAGATTATATTTGATCATCATAAGAGAGATAAATCCATATCGAGGATTTCCGTATCTATCAGATTAGACTGAACAATTTTCATTGGAAGGAATTATTGATATTCGATGTTAAATATTTAAGAGTAAGGTAAGGGCTCATAAATCCTTTTCAAAAAAAGCGAAAGAACGCTATCAATGAAATAGAGAGATAGCAATCCATACATAGAAAGATTTCCTCAATTTATGCGTAGTTTCTTTTGGTTGAACTTAAGGTTGACTAATCTTTCCCTAAAATTGAAAATGAAAATAAAGAATAAAGTAAATAAGATGTATGAATCATCCCCGTCTCAATTGTTATTACATAGATTTAAATTATTCATTAGAGACAAATACAAAATACCTAAAAATAAAAATTAAGGGTTAAAGAAAATCTATTAACCATTAAATAGGGAACTTGATTATTTGGTAATGAAATTTGAACAGATATAGATATTCAAATTGATATCTTCCATCGCTCATTAACTCTTATCTACTCTCACTCTCAATTTATTCCGGGGGGATAATGAATCATAAATAAAAAGGATCCTTTTTTCTGGGATGCTAGACTATTTTGTCTAAAATACAAAGCCAAAAAGATTCAGATTAAGTCATTAATTAGTCTTAAGAGACTTAATCCCATTGATTGAATTCAATCAGTAACAATAATACCCTCTTGTTTAGAATTCAGAAATAAAAGGAGAATAATTGAGCTGTCTTATTAAAAAAAGATCAGGAATATAGAGGCTTTCGCATTTCGATTTAGAATGTATCCTTGAAAAATCAACTAGATATGGCACGTAAGACTTTTCTAAGCAACTAACTTAAATACGAAAGTGAAAAGGGAAGGCATAAACTAAAAGGCTCATCAGACTTTTTTTGACTTCAACCTCTTGGGATCTATGTTCCTATCTTACCTGGATCAAAAATAGATTCTGTTATGTTTTCGTATTATTCGAACTCGATTCCATTTTTGAAAAAAGAGCAAGATTCAGAGAAAAAATTTTTAAAATTAGAAGCAAGAAATAAATTTTATCAAAACCAAAATTAGACTCTTAAATAGTACATAAGTAAATAAAACCAAAAACAAAAAGAGAATTTTGATCCTGATATCTGATATATATTAGAGTCCACTCTGGGACGGAAGGATTCGAACCTCCGAATAGCGGGACCAAAACCCGTTGCCTTACCACTTGGCCACGCCCCATTTCAATTTCTATTCAATACTAATAAACAGTAATATTGATATTAGTTGTTCGTCAATTCCAGTGAAAATCCCTACGGAATAAATTCGATTCTTGTTTTAGTATTAGGGTTTTGACACGTGTAGCTGTCGAATTAAACTCAATTTATTGATCATTTTATAGAATTCAATTAAGATATTGTATGAAAGTATGATTTCTTCTATTCTCTTGTGAGAATAGAAGGATTTTTGTTTTGATTGGTTCGGTTCAAAGAAGTATTTTTTTGTCTACCTGACTTCCTTTTCTTAATTTTTAACTTCTATCAATAACATATTAATAACTCAATCAAAATACAACTATCTCCAAGAAAAAAATAAAAATGTTTGTTATGCCTAATATCTTTAGTTTGATTTATATCTGTTTTAATTCTGCCCTTTATTCCAGTAGTTTTTTATTCGCCAAATTGCCCGAGGCCTACGCTTTTTTGAATCCAATTGTAGATGTTATGCCAGTAATACCTCTTTTCTTTTTTCTCTTAGCCTTTGTTTGGCAAGCTGCTGTAAGTTTTCGATGAGATCTTTAATACTATCCTAGAAAAATTCATAATTTATTCGAGTTCGAGAAAAAAAATTTTACCAATTGATAAGATCAGATAAGTCTTACAATATGAATGAACTCTCAATTCAAACGGTGAAATTCTTGAGTAGCCACGATAAATTTTGATCCCGCGATTTCCCGATTCTTACTTTTTTTTTTCACTGAAACACCCTATCTCGAGTCCGCCACAATATCGAATTCTAATTGTGTGAATTTCTGAAAACTCTTTTCTATTTCTCGAAATTCGAAAACCGTTTCATTTCTTGGTGCCAAACTAGGACCCATAGTTCATAGTATAAAAATAGAGAATCTATTTTCTTTTTCCCAGAAAAACAGATTTGGAGATTGTGTAATGCTTACTCTCAAACTCTTTGTTTACACCGTAGTGATATTCTTTGTTTCTCTCTTCATCTTCGGATTCCTATCTAATGATCCAGGACGTAATCCTAGACGTGAAGAATAAAAAATAAGAAGGTTTTCCTTGCTTTATTCGCTTCTTAGAAAAGCTCTTAGTATTTTTTTCTATTCCACATCTTTAACTATAACTATTAAAAAAAAAAACAAAAAGGTTCACTAAATTCAAATTTGAAAGATACCAAGCCATTGCCGGAAACGGAAAGAGAGGGATTCGAACCCTCGGTACGAATAACCCGTACAACGGATTAGCAATCCGACGCTTTAATCCACTCAGCCATCTCTCCTAATTGAACAAAAGACAAATTACTATGTTACATTACACAAAAAAAAAATAATGTTTAAAAAAAGCCCTTCTTTACTTTATTTATTATATTTATATAAATTTCTTATATAAATTATAAGATAGCTTATAGAGATTCGTTTTTGATTCGATTTTGTATTATATAGATAGATACAACTTTTATCAGCAATTCCATT